ATGGTTTCGAAAAGTATCAAAAGAAAAAACAAGATGGGTTAGAAAAATAGTTCTATTTTGTAAAAAAAATATAATAATGGAAAAACTTAAAAAAGTAAGTCTAATTCCATTATTTGGATTGAGGGAAGTATATGAATCGAATACAAATAAAAAAAATCCAAAATCACTAACACTAATAAGTAATCATATAAATAATGAATCATCCATTCGAATTAGATATTCGGATTGGACAAATTTTTCACTGACAGAAAAAAAGATGAAAGATCTGGCTGATAAGACAAATACAATAAGAAATCAAATCGAAAAAATAACAAAAGAAAAAAAAAATATATTTCTAACTACGTATATAAACATTAGTCCTAACGAAACAAATTCTGATGATAAAAGATTAGAATCGCCGAAAAATATTTGGCAGATATTAAAAAGAGGAAGTGCTCGACTAATGCGCAAATCTTACTTTGTTTTTTCTTTTTTTATTGAAAAGATATACAAAGATATTTTTTTACGTATCATTAATATTCCCAGAATACATGTAAAAATTTTACTTCAATTAAAAAACAAAATAACGGATAATTCCAATGATGAAACAAATAAAAAAGGATTTTATATTGATAAAACAAAAAAAAATAAAAAAAAATGGATTTCGACTATAAAAAAGTTTTTTAGAAATAAAAATTCGCAGATTTTTTGTGACCGTTCCTCGTTGTCACAGGCATATGTATTTTACAAATTATCACAAACCCAAGTTATCAACAAGCATTACTTTAAATTTTTATTTCAATATCACGGAACAATTCCTTTTATTAAGGATAGAATAAAAAAAGATTTTTTTGGAACACAAGGAATATTAAATTTCGAATCAAGGTATAATAAACTTAGCAGTTTTAAAATGAATGAATGGAAAAGCTGGTTAATGGGTAATGATCACTATAAATACAATTTATCTCAGACTAGATGGTCTAGATTAGTACCGCAAAATTGGCGGAATAGAATCAATCAAAATTTTATGGTTCAAAAAAAAAACTCAACCAATTTTTATTCATATGAAAAAGACCTATTAATTCATTCCAAGAAAGAAAACAATTATGCATATGGAGTAAATTCCTTACCGAACCAAAAAGATAAATTAAAAAACGACAAATATCATCTTTTATCAAATAAATATCTGAATTATGAAGATAAGAAAGGTTCATATATTTATGGGTCGCCATTCCAAGTAAACGAGGCCAAAAGGATTCTCTATAATTACAATAAGTATAATACCGAACTCTTTTATTTGCCGAGAGATATAGATCTTGGTAACTATCTACGAGAGGATTCCATTATTGATAGGGAAAAAAATCCGGATAGAAAATATTTTGATTGGAGAACTATTAATTTTTGTCTTAGAAAAAAGATCGATATTGAGGAATGGAGAAATAGGGATATTGGGGCCAGCACCAACATTAATAAAAATACTAAGACTCGAACTAATTATTATCAAATAATTGATAAAATTGATACAAAAAAAATAGATAAGAAAGTGTTTATGAATCGGTATATTCATAAACAAATCTGCCCAACCAATCAAACAAAAACATCTTTGGACTGGATGGGAATGAATGAAGAAATCCTAAATTGTCCGATATCAAATCTAGAACTTTGGGTTTTACCAGAATTTGTGTCACTTTATAATACATATAAGATTCAACCGTGGATCATACCAATCAATTTACTTCTTTTTAAATTGAATATAAAAAAGAAAAACAAAAATTTCAACGAAAAGAAAACAAAAGATAGATTATATAATCTAATAAAATTTCTTGAATTAGAGAATCAAAATCAAGAAGAAAAACAACAGCTAGTCCAAGGAGATCTTGGATCATATGCACAAACTAACAAAAATGTTAAAGAAAATTATCGAAGATCATACATTAAAAAAAGAACAAATAAAAAGAAATTAAAGATAGGAGCGGAACTAGATTTATTCCTGAAAAGATATTTTCTTTTTCAATTGAAATGGAATAATGCTTTTAATCAAAAAATACTAAATAATATCAAGGTATATTGCCTACTCCTTAGATTGAGAAATCCAAAGGAAATTGCTATATCCTCTATTGAAAGGGACGAAATAAGTTTGGATGTAATGCTGATTCCGAAGTCTACAACTCTTACAAAATTGATAAAAAGGGGACTATTGATTATTGAACCAGCTCGGCTATCCATAAAATGGGACGGACAATTTATCATGTACCAAACCATAGCTATTTCACGGGTGCATAAGAGTAAGCACCAAACTAATCGAAGATACCAAGAAAAAAGAAATGTTGATAAGAATGGTCTTAATGAATCCATTGCACGACATAAAAATGGGAATAGAACCGAAAATTTTTATGATTTTATTGTTCCGGACTATTTTTTATCTCCTAGACGTCGTAGAGAATTGAGAATTCTCATTTGTTTAAATGTCAATGTTGGGGATAGAAATCAAGTATTTTGCAATGGGAAAAATGTAAAGCGCTGTGGTCAATTTTTTTATGAGGATAAGCATCTTGATGTAGATACAAATCGATTTATTAAGTTCAAATTATTTCTTTGGCCAAATTATCGATTCGAAGATTTTTCTTGTATGAATCGCTATTGGTTTGATACCAATAATGGTAGTCGTTTCGTTATGTCAAGGATACATATGTATCCACGATTGATAATTAGTTGATGATACATTTACATTATATGGATCAAGCGCCATCTCTGACATGGTATATGAACACAAACAAATATATACAACCTTCTGTTGTTATATTACATTATGGTACATGATACTGATTATCTGACCTTGATCTTAGCAATTCTATCTAGTAAGTAATGAGTCGTCATAATCTTCTTATCTTAGGTCAAAATTCTTCTCTTTTGTGGGTTAGAAATTTTTTATCTATATCTGAGAATAAAATTGAAAAAAAAAGAAAATTGTATTGATTAAATGAATTTGAAAAAAAAAAGAAATATACGAATAAATTCCGATTATTGTGTATAACAAATTAAAATGACTGGCATTATTACTACTGATTAGTAAAATCTATATTTGTAATGTAAATCAAGAAAAAGGGACGCAGAATTTTTTGTTATGGTTAAAAATTTATTCATTTCCGTTATTTCGCAAGAAGAAAAAAAAGAAAATAGGGGGTCTGTTGAATTTCAAGTATTCAGTTTCACCAATAGGATACGTAGACTTACTTCCCATTTGGAATTGCACAGAAAAGACTATTTATCTCAGAGAGGTCTACGTAAAATTCTGGGAAAACGTCAACGGCTGCTGGCTTATTTGTCAAAGAAAAATAGAATACGCTATAAAGAATTAATTAGTCAATTGGATATTCGAGAACCAAAAACTCGTTAAGTTCATTTTTTTTTATTTCTAATTCTAATAATTAGAAATATTAATTATTATTTTTAATGAAATTCATTTGGTTTTCAGCAATTCGTGGAATGGAATAATGAATCGGGGAAAAAATATATGACTGTACCGACTACAAGAAAAGACCTCATGATAGTCAATATGGGTCCTCAACACCCATCAATGCACGGTGTTCTTCGACTCATCATTACTCTAGATGGGGAAAATGTTATTGACTGTGAACCTGTATTGGGTTATTTACACAGAGGAATGGAAAAAATTGCGGAAAATAGAACAATTATACAATATCTTCCTTATGTAACACGTTGGGATTATTTAGCTACTATGTTTACAGAGGCAATAACGGTAAATGGACCAGAACAGTTGGGAAATATCCAAGTACCGAAAAGAGCGAGCTATATTAGAGTAATTATGCTAGAACTGAGTCGTATAGCTTCTCATTTGTTATGGCTTGGCCCTTTTATGGCAGATATCGGGGCGCAGACCCCTTTCTTCTATATTTTCCGAGAGAGGGAATTGATATATGACCTATTCGAATCTTCCACAGGTATGCGAATGATGCATAATTATTTCCGTATCGGAGGGGTGGCTGCTGATCTACCTTATGGCTGGATAGATAAATGCTTGGATTTCTGTGATTATTTTTTAACAGGGGTTACTGAATATAAAAAGCTTATTACGCGTAATCCTATTTTTTTGGAACGAGTTGAAGGGGTGGGTATTGTTAATGGAGAGGAAGCAATAAATTGGGGTTTATCGGGACCAATGCTACGAGCTTCCGGAATTCCGTGGGATCTTCGTAAAATTGATCATTATGAGTCTTACGACGAATTTGATTGGGAAGTACAATGGCAAAAAGAGGGAGATTCACTAGCCCGTTATTTAGTCCGAATCGGTGAAATGGTGGAATCCATTAAAATTATTCAACAAGCCCTGGAAGGAATTCCCGGAGGGCCCTATGAGAATTTAGAGGTACGGCGCTTTGATAAAACAAAGGATTCTGAATGGAATGATTTTGATTATCGATTCATTAGTAAGAAACCTTCGCCCACTTTTGAATTGTCTAAACAAGAACTTTATGTGAGAGTAGAAGCCCCCAAGGGGGAATTGGGAATTTTTCTGGTAGGAGATCGGAGTGTTTTTCCCTGGAGATGGAAAATTCGTCCACCTGGTTTTATCAATTTGCAAATTCTTCCTCAGCTAGTTAAAAAAATGAAATTGGCCGATATTATGACAATACTAGGTAGTATAGATATTATTATGGGAGAAGTTGATCGTTGAAATGATAATTGATACGATAAAAGTACAAGCTATCAATTCTTTTTCCAGATCGGAATCCTTAAAAGAGGTTTATGGGCTCATATGGTTACTTATTCCTATTTTTATTCCTGTATTTGGAATCATAATAGGGGTACTGGTAATTGTGTGGTTAGAAAGACAAATATCTGCGGGAGTACAACAACGTATTGGACCTGAATACGCGGGTCCTTTTGGAATTCTTCAAGCTCTAGCAGATGGTACCAAACTACTTTTCAAAGAAGATCTTCTCCCATCTAGGGGGGATATTAGTTTATTCAGTATCGGACCGTCTATCGCGGTCATATCC